AAATGTATTGCCGTGTTATTAAGTCTTTTGCTTTAAGTTCTTTTCTCTATAATAGGTGGAATAGAATAACCCGGTTGAAGCGTAATGATCATACGTCTGTAATGCATTGTATGTCCCATAATAGGTCCCATCCTTCTACCCTTTCCCGGGAGTCGATGACTATTCATAGCTATTACCTTGACACCAAAGAAGAGTTCGACCCAATGCTTTATTTCTGTCCTAGTTGATCCTGATTCGACATTAGAAGTATATTGATTGTTCCCCAATAACCGAATACTTTTTTCTGTAAATACTGCATATTTGATTCCATCCATAAATCCATTTTCTTCCCTATGAGTTCCAGTATCAATAAGAATTCTAGTTCTTACTGTTCATATGTTATGGTATGAATATACCATACCAATTCGCTATGTATGGATGATGAGATTCCATTGATACAGAGCCAATTCCAATAGACTTATTGAATGTTCCCATTGGCGTGCATCCAGCAGGAATTGAACCTACGAATTTGCCAATTATGAGTTGGGCGCTTTAACCATTCAGCCATGGATGCTTAACGGGGATCATCGTACATCGTGAATAACCAAATTCCAATTGAAATGAAATCTTTAGGAGGAATCAATGAAACGACATCAATTAAAATCCTGGATATTCGAATTGAGAGAGATCAAGAATTCTCACTATTTCTTAGATTCATGGATCAAATTCGATTCAGTGGGATCTTTCACTCACATTTTTTTCCACCAAGAACGTTTTATGAAACTCTTTGACCCCCGAATTTGGAGTATCCTACTTTCACGTGATTCACAGGGTGCAACAAGCAATCGATATTTCACGACCAAAGGTGTAGTACTGCTTGTAGTAGTGGTCCTTATATCTCGTATTAACAATCGAAAGATGGTCGAAAGAAAAAATCTCTATTTGATGGGGCTTCTTCCTATACCTATGAATTCCATTGGACCCAGAAAGGAGACATTGGAAGAATCTTTTTGGTCTTCCAATAGAAATAGGTTGATTGTTTCGCTCCTGTATCTTCCAAAAGGGAAAAATATTTCTGAGAGTTGTTTCATGGATCCGCAAGAGAGTACTTGGGTTATCCCAAGAAAGAAAAAGCGTATCATGCCTGAATCTAACCGGGGTTCGCGGTGGTGGAGGAACCGGATCGGAAAAAAGAGGGATTCTAGTTGTCAGATATCTAATGAAACCGTAGCTGGAATTGAGATCTCATTCAAAGAGAAAGATAGCAAATATCTGGAGTTTCTTTTTTTATCCTATACGGATGATCCGATCCGCAAGGACCATGATTGGGAATTTTTTGATCGTCTTTCTCCGAGGAAGAAACGAAACATAATCAACTTGAATTCGGGACAGCTATTCGAAATCTTAGGGAAAGACTTGATTTGTTATCTCATGTCTGCTTTTCGTGAAAAAAGACCAATTCAGGGGGAGAGTTTCTTCAAACAACAAGGAGCTGGGGCAACTATGCAATCCAATGATATTGAGCATGTTTCCCATCTCTTCTCGAGAAACAAGTGGGGTATTTCTTTGCAAAATTGTGCTCAATTTCATATGTGGCAATTCCGCCAAGATCTCTTCGTTAGTTGGGGGGAGAATCAGCACGAATCAAATTTTTTTAGGAACGTCTCGAGAGAGAATTGGATTTGGTTAGACAATGTGTGGTTGGTAAACAAGGATCGGTTTTTTAGCAAGGTACGGAATGTATTGTCAAATATTCAATATGATTCCACAAGATCTATTTTCGTTCAAGTAACGGATTCTAGCCAATGGAAAGGATCTTCTTCTGATCAATCCAGAGATCATTTCGATTCCATTAGAAATGAGAATTCAGAATATCACACATTGATCGATCAAACAGAGATTCAGCAACTAAAAGAGAGATCGATTCTTTGGGATCCTTCCTTTCTTCAAACGGAACGAACAGAGATAGAATCAGATCGATTCCCGAAATGCCTTTTTGGATCTTCCTCCATGTCCTGGCTATTCACGGAACCTGAGAAGCGGATGAATAATCATCTGCTTCCGGAAGAAATCGAAGAATTTCTTGGGAATCCTACAAGATCAATTCGTTCTTTTTTCTCTGACAGATGGTCAGAACTTCATCTGGGTTCGAATCCTACTGAGAGGTCCACTAGAGATCCTAAATTGTTGAAGAAAAAACAAGATGTTTCTTTTGTCCCTTCCAGGCGAGCGGAAAATAAAGAAATGGTTGATATATTCAAGATAATTACGTATTTACAAGATACCGTCTCAATTCATCCTTCGGAACCAGATCACATCCCGGATCTGGTTCCGAAGGATGAACCGGATATGGACAGTTCCAATAAGATTTCATTCTTGAACAAAAATCCATTTTTTGATTTCTTTCATCTATTCCATGACCGGAACAAAGGGGGATACGCGTTACGCCACGATTTTTTTGAATCAGAAGAGAGATTCCCAGAAATGGCGGATCTATTCACTCTATCAATAACCGAGCCGG